TTCAGCTTATATTCCTACTAATGTAATCTCAATTACAGATGGCCAAATTTTCTTATCCGCTGATTTATTCAATGCTGGAATCAGACCTGCCATTAACGTGGGGATTTCCGTCTCCAGAGTAGGATCTGCCGCTCAAATTAAAGCCATGAAACAAGTAGCCGGCAAACTAAAATTAGAATTGGCACAATTCGCAGAATTAGAAGCCTTTGCACAATTCGCGTCTGATCTCGATAAAGCTACTCAGAATCAATTGGCAAGAGGTCAACGATTACGCGAGTTGCTCAAACAATCTCAATCATCCCCTCTCACGGTGGAAGAACAGGTAATGACTATTTATACTGGAACGAATGGTTATCTTGATTCATTAGAAATTGGACAGGTAAAGAAATTTCTCGTTGAGTTACGGACTTATTTAAAAACGAATAAACCGCAGTTCCAAGAAATCATATCTTCTACCAAGATATTCAATGAGGAAGCAGAAGCCCTTTTGAAAGACGCTATTCAAGAACAAATGGAACGCTTTCTACTTCAGGAGCAGGTATAAAGAAATTCCTTTAAATAACTTTCTAATTTTATAGAACTAATTATTTCTATAATCTAATCTTTTGTTTTATTATATATTTTTTATATTAATAATTAATAATTTTTTATTACTATAAAATTATTATTAAGAATAAATATATAAATAAATATATAAATAAGTATAAGGGTCTCTTGTTCAAATCATTCAAAATACCTAGTTAGTAGAAAAGAACTATATGGAAATCCGTCGCGTCCAATAGGATTTGAACCTATACTAAAGGTTTAGAAGACCTCTGTCCTATCCATTAGACAATGGACGCTTTTTTCTTAGTTTTGTTTTCACATCTCTTGGTCAGAAAAAAGACCATTGAGAGAATTCCAGGAATTGCGCATTCAATTCAATGATACATTCATTATCATTATATTAATAATTACATTAAATTAGATTCATTACATGAATAATTATAATTAGATCCTCTATATTATAGATTATTTAATATAGAATTTAAATACTATAATATTTTATAATAGATAAAAACTATAACTTTTACTATTAAACATATTCTAAATAGAATATAGAATTTTAGAAATATAGAGAATAAATTAATATATATAATATAGAGATATAAGCGGGTAGCGGGAATCGAACCCGCATCGTTAGCTTGGAAGGCTAGGGGTTATAGTCGACGTTGAGTCATCGTTTTTAACGTCTCTAATTCAAAACCGAACGTGAAACTTTGGTTTCATTCGGCTCCTTTATGAAAGATGGACAAATTTCACATATGGCAGATGTGAACTAAATTACAAAAAAAAAAGAAAAGAAATTTCGGCCCATAACATCTATGTCAGCTTTTCTGTTTGAATGCATTCAAAACAAAACCCGCTTTATAGATGATCCCTATAGAACAGGGGGGGTTAGAACCACCCTTCTAGTTACTTCGTTCTCTATTTCTATTTGAAAGAATCCTTAGGAAAAGGATTTTGTTTCCACCGAGCTAAAACAATATAATATGTCGATGTCTCTAGTAAACCAAAGCCATTAGTTAATAGCTGTTTTGCTTCAATCTCTTTTATACAAATCATAAATTGAAGATTTAGTTACGATTAGAAATACTCCCTTCTCTATTTATCCATGGACCCTTTACTCATACTTATTCAATTGGAAATATTGATCCAATTCAAAAACCAATTATGTTTCGTAATTTCATAATCCAATTTTGTTTTTTCCAATTTCTAATTGACTCTTTTGGATACAAATCACGAGAATGTCTATTCTTCCTCGAATCTTTCATTGAGAGGTAAAGGATTAAATCCTTTTAAGAAATAAAGTTTTTGATCGGAATATTAATTAAACCGAAGGACCCCTTAACCATTTAAGGGATTAATAGAACGAATCGCACTTTTACCACTAAACTATACCCGCTACAATGTGATTATTGTATATAAATGGATCTTTTGTCGAACAAAAAAATGGGTCATAATTAAGACGATAGGATCAGAAAAGAATCATGAAAATTAGAGCGTTGATATGCTTTGGCCAAGGAGACTAATGAGATTGGGGAAAGAGGATTTATTTAAATAACTAAAAAAACACGCTTTTTTAGTTATTTAAATGAGATGGATACGTCTCGATAAAAAAAAGGCGTATGCCATAACATAAATTGTGCAAGAATATATGGTTCTATTCTTTTTTCTTTTTATTCCATTTACTTTACTGGAATAAAAAGAAAAAAAAAAGAAAGAATAAAATAATTAAGAAATGACACTCGGATTCTATTCTATTCTGTATGATAGGAATAGAAATTGCCTTTATTATGATTGTTGTTGTTTCAAGAACAATCATTAATCATTTTTTTTTTTTTTTCAAATCAAATAAATCATTTTTTTCTATGATTCATTGGAACAAAAACGAAAGACCCGGCCCGGTCAGGACCGGGGGCTGGGCTGTGGAAGTAAAAGTAAAAAAGGATCTTGCAGACGAAAGCAAAGAGGTACTCTTTTTTTATTATTTATTTAATTTTAATTTATATATTTATTATTACTTTCTATTTACTATTTATTAATTCTATAATTTTTTTATATAAGAAATTCATTGCTATATAATTTCTAGTTTATAGTTTATATAATATATAATATTCTTGGGGCATTAGGTGGTTATATATCTAAATTTATATTCATTGGAATAGTGGAGTTGAGATATCGCTTTCGAGCCCTTACTTTACCTAAATGAAATCACTGATTTTTATTTTCTATATTGTTTTTTCTATTTTTCTATGTCTCTATAATTAGATATCTATATAATAATTATATACTGAATAATAAAGAGGTATAAAGAGAGGGCCCTTTTTCAAGCCTTACTGTTTTTGTGTAATAGAATCTAGTAATTATCCTTTTTCTTTCAATTTGGGGAGATGGCTGAGTGGACTAAAGCGTCGGATTGCTAATCCGTTGTACGGGTTTTTCGTACCGAGGGTTCGAATCCCTCTCTTTCCGCTTTAGTCAATGACTTGGTATTTTTTCTTTATCTTTCAATTTCTCTTTCAACGAGTCTTTTTTTTTATTTCATTTTAATTAATAGTTAAAAATGTGGAATAAATAAAATCCTAAGAACATTTTAAAATCAAGCAAGGAAAACAGAAACTTTATTGTTATTTTTTATTCTTCACTCTTCACGTCCAGGATTCCGTCCTGGATCATTAGATAGGAATCCGAAGATAAAGAGAGAAACAAAGAATACCACTACTGTGTAAACAAATAGTTTAAGAGTAAGCATTACACAATCTCCAAGATCATTTTTTTTGGAAAAAAAGATAATAGATTCTCCATTTTTATACCACATACCTTATTTTGACACCACGAAATTATTTTTCTAAATCTATAGAAATAAAAAATAATTTTCAGAAATTCATTTGTAATAAGAGTAAAGTCTTTCATTACCAAAAGCTTTTTTCATACCCGCAATTAGATATTGCGGAGGAATCTACTAGGTTCTTTCACTGTAAAAAAGGGTCCGAATGAGGAACTGGGGGGAGCCCAGACTTATTGTGGCGATCCAAGAATTTCATTATTTGAATCGAAGGGTTATACTATAAGACTTATCTGATCTTATGAATTGTTAGAATTTTTTTTTAAGAATAAATCATGAATTTTTCTAGGACCGTATTAAAGATCTCATCGAAAACTTACAGCAGCTTGCCAAACAAAAGCTAAGAGAAAAAAGAGCAAAGGTATTACTGGCATAAAATCTACGATTGGATTCAAAAAAGCATAAGCCTCGGGCAATTTTGAGAAGAAAAAACTACTTGAAGAAAGAGCAGAATTAAGACAAATACAGATCAAACTAAAGATATTAAGCATAACAAACATTTTTTTCTTTGTTCTTGAAGATAATTGTATTTATTTTGATTGAGTTATTAATATGATGAGTTCTTAATATGAGTTATTATAATCTTATTTTTTTTTTAATTAACCCAATCAAAAATCCTTCAATTCTCAAATCAAAAGAGAATAGACAAAACCATACTTTCATACAATATCTTAATTGAATTGTATGTAATGATCAATAAATGTCGTTTAATTCTCTATCTAAATGTCTCAAAATCCTAGCAACACTCTAATCTATTCTATATAGATTTGGACTAGAATTGACGAAGAACTACTATCAATATTAGTCTTTATTAATGTCGAATAGAAATCAAAAATGGGGCGTGGCCAAGTGGTAAGGCAACGGGTTTTGGTCCCGGTATTCGGAGGTTCGAATCCTTCCGTCCCAGAGCATACCTATTATATTATATATATATCATATCAGAATATAGATTTTCTATTTTATATCAGAATAAAAGAAAGATTGCCCTTTTTTAAACAACCTTATTTTTTTTTTTTTAAGAGTAGAATAAGATTGGTTATAATCTGATTTTGCTTTCCTATAATGATTGATTCTTATATGAATTATATCGTTTTCAAAAATCAAAAATCGAATCGTGTTCAAATAACACACAGATGTAATTGAATCTATTTGTATACAGGTAAGAGGGGAGCATAGATTAAATCATATTTCTATTTAATAAGTTAGTTCTTCATAAAATAAAAATACGAGCCATGATTTAATCTGTACTTGTTTTAATTTTCATTTATACAAAATAGTAATAGTCTGGAACACTCTAATAGGATTCTTTTTTTATTTAGGATTCATCATATTCATAGAATTGACGCAGTAGATAGGAGTTAAACGTCAATGTAAAATACCAATTTCAATATATGCGGCTGTCTGAATTTCATTAAAAAAAAATAAAGTTACATACGTAACATATGTCTTTTCTTTGAACCCCTTTTTAAGTATTTTGTGTTTTCTTTTATGAAAAATTGTAAATATATGATATGTACCAATTGAGACAAAGTGTATTCATACATCTTAGTCGCTTTTCCTTAGGAAATAATTGCAGCCGGATTATTGACTCCAAGTCAAATAAACTACGCAGAAAGGGAGCGAAGGCTTATATATATGTATTGTTATCGTTCTATTTCTTCTATTTCATTGATTCATTGAAAACTTTATTTTATTTCAATTGAGTTTTGTGACATTTGTTATCCCTAAATTTTAAATATTTAACTTTACCCTTTAACATAGAATGTTTCTAATTACTTTCAAAGATATTTGTTTAGTCTACCTGATAGGTATGGGAATCCTCTTTTAATTATGATTTATCAAAAAGAATAACAACCCAAAGCCTCTATTCTATCAGTCTTTATCCACCACCTCGTGAAAAACAAAAAGAATTTACATTTTTTTTATGGTTTAATCCGAATATGAATTTTTCTCTATTATTATCAAAATGCGATTTTTACTGTAAAGCCTTATTCAAATAATGTAATGATAGTGAAATAGGAAATTTTTCAATCAATTAAATATTTTTAATAATGTCTTATGAGTCCTTGGTACTCGAAGAAGTGTGAAATTGGTGAATCTATTTTAGCAAGTCACCTCAAGATGCAGATTAAAAAAAAACTTATTTGTGTTATTTATTAGTTCAATTTTTTTATATTCTAATATTTATATTTAGATTATAATTCTAAAGAAAAAATAAAATAATATATTAAAAAAATATTTATTATATTTCTATTATTATATTTCTATATATTATATATTATTTATTATATATATTATATGGGGTTAAATTTAATTCGTGCTGATACTTCTTGAGAAATTACCCATTCATAAAAGTATGGATTACTATATACCGAACGAACCAATGATTATTCATGAGTCCATAATGGAATCAATTACATACTGTTTACAGCAACCTACTAGGAAATGTTATGGTAAAACTTCGTTTAAAACGATGTGGTAAAAAGCAACGTGCGACTTGAGGGATATGGTCGTCTGTGGATTCTTACATCCATCATTTTCTTTTTATATTAATTAGATAGGAATGAGGGCGCTCTTGGCTCGACATCGTTTGTTCTGTTTCACTAGAACCCTCCTTTTTGAGGTCGGGGGTTGGGATGTAAATAGTACATGATCTTAATGGAGCTCGAGTAAAAAAAAGTATTGATTCATTTTTTAAGGGAACGGATCTAGGGTTAGTGTTAATTAATAAGTTGAAACAGCTTCGTAAGTATATTTTCCATATAAAAATCGAAAGGATCCCATTTTCAAATTTATAAGTAAAACCTCTTGGAATTGGTAAAACTCTTTCGATTAAAAGTGTATCGCGCAGGAATCAAATCGACCATTTGTATGATTTTTTGATAAAAAGAAATCACAAAAAGGGTATGTTGCTGACGTTTTTTGAAACGATTAAAAATCACCGAAGTAATGTCTAAACCCAATGATTCAAAGAAACGATAAAGAATCCTGGAACAAGGAAATACCACTTTCAGTTGTCTCAATAAATAGATTCTAATTAAGAATCAAAATAGATTCTAAAGACAAAAAAAGGTGCGTGGTTAGAGATCGCTCAATAAACGAAATACCTAAAGTAAAGGGTTTCCTTGGGCTATTAGCGAGTTATCCAACTTGAGTTATGAGGATGCGAATACAAATGATTTTATTTTCTTTTTCGGATAAGAATAAGGAATACTAAAAAGTACTTAACTCATATTTAATTGATTTGATTATTTTATGGATCCATTTGACATTACTAATTAAAAATTTCAAATTCGATCCATAGACATAATTTCGAATTTTCTTGAGCCGTATGAGGAGAAAACCTCTTATACGTTTCTAGGGGGGGTATTATTCATCTACATCTATCCCAATGGGTGGTTTATCGAATCGTTGCAATTGATGCTCGATGCCGAAGAGAAGGAAGAGCTCTTCGGAAAGTGGGCTTTTATGATCCGCTAAAGAATCAAACCTATTTAAATGTTCCTGCTATTCTATATTTCCTTGAAAGGGGCGCTCAACCTACGGGAACTGTTCATGATATTTCGAAGAAGGCGGGAGTTTTTATGGAACTTTGCCTTAATCAACAGATTAAATTCAATTAATGAATAGAACAAAAGAGGGGGCTTATATAACTTTGTATAACCTTTTATATACTACCGCCCCCCCTCTTTTGTTCTATTCATACCTATTTATTATTACTACCAAAAAATGTCTACTACTAAAAAATGTCGTCTTCTATAACGACAAAAATTTATTTTTATTTTAGTGATAGAAATTCATTTAATTTAAGACAGATGAAAAAAGATCAAATGAATAACCGAAGTAGTTGGATTTAGAAATCCAAAATATTTACATTATTGCTAACTCAATACTAGTTGGTTTTTAGTTGAAACTTTCACTTTTTTTATGTTATGAACAAATAAATAAAAAAAAACAAATGGGATTTCAGATTTGTTTTTTTTTTTTTTACTTATATGGATTAAGTAAACCCAAGCATTGCGATACTTTGCTACGAATATTGATTCTTACGCTTACATCCTTTTGTATCCATGTTTATTATCCATATATAGTTAGTGCCAATTCAATACAAGTCATTAGTTTTTCTTTATTTGTATAATTTATATTTTATTATATTAATTCCATATTTAATATTTAATTTTTTTTTTATTTTAATTTAGGGTTCTCCACATTGTGTTCTTTTCTTAAGATTTACATTCATATTGACAACAGTGTATCAAACAAATATAATCCGATCATGAATAAATGTATCTATTTCCCTCTGTTCCATCTATGGACTTGGTTTTTTTATTTTACTTTATTTAAACGACGGATTCGTCGGATTTGCTGGGATACGAGAAGCCTTTATTTATTTATTATTTATTTATTTTATTGAAAAAAAAAAACGGATAAGATAATAATGGATAAGATACGAACTAAATCCGTGGTAGTACATCAATTTTGACTTAATCCATATCCTTATCTTAATCTAGATTCTTATTTTAGAAGTCAGTGTATTTGCATCTAATATGTTCATTATTTTTTTTATGTTCAGAATCGATTAGCAATATTTTTGCTATTTTACTATTTGGATTTCGGTGTGCAATTAAATCTAATTTTTTATTCCGATTGGATCTACACATTTTTTTTTTTGGGGGGGGGGGGGTTGCTAACTCAACGGTAGAGTACTCGGCTTTTAAGTGCGACTGGCAATTTTTACACATTTGTATGAAGCAACGTCTTCGTCGATACTATCTCTAGAGCTTGTAAAACCGCGACTGATCCTCAAAGGAATGAATGGAAAAAGCAGCATGTCGTATCAATGTGGAATTCTGAGAATATTTTATTCTTAGCGGATCGGTTCAAAACTTTGTTTAAATTCTTGACGAAAAAAAATAAAATGAAATTTTGGGTTAAGTGAATAAATGGATAGAGCCCTATGGCTCCAATTATAGGTAAACAAAAAAAAAAGAAACGAGCTTCTGTTCTTAATTTGAACGATTACCCGATCTAATTAAACGTTAAAAATAGATTAGTCCTTGATGCGGGAAATGCTTTTCCCATAAGTGGATCATCGATTTTTTTTTTAATCCTAATTATTAGTAGCTATTCTCCATTAGAGTGTGGGGGTAAATGTGTAGAAAAAGCAGTCTATTGATAAAGATAAAAATCCTTTTTTTCCAAAATCAAAAGAGCGATTGGGTTGAACAAATAAAGGATTTCTAACCATCTTGTTATCCTCGAATGAACATAAACCAATTAAATTAGATGGAAAAGGAGAGGCTAAAGAGTCCGTCGATCAGTCTTATCTGGTTCCGGGGTATATATCTATTTATTTCTTACTATAATATCCTGTTTTGACTGTCTCGTACTATGTGTCATTTAATAACCCAAAAGAAATCCCTTATCCCCATCTAATTTTAAATGGAGGAATTTCAAGGATATTTAGAACTCGATAGATTTCGGCAACATGACTTCCTATACCCACTTATCTTTCGGGAATATAGTTATGCACTTGCTCATGGTCATGGTTTAAATAGATACATGTTGTTGGAAAATATAGGTTATGATAATAAATCTAGTTTACTGATTGTAAAACGCTTAATTACTACAATGTATCAACAGAATTATTTGATAATTTCTGCTAATGATTCTAAACAAAATCCATTTTTTGGGTACAACAAGAATTTGCATTCTAAAATTCTATCAGAAGGATTTTCAATCATTGTGGAAATTCCATTTTATCTACGATTAATATCTTCTTTAGAAGGGGCAGAAATCGTAAGATTTTACAATTTACGATCCATTCATTCAATATTTCCCTTTTTAGAGGAAAAGTTCCCACATTTAAATTATTCGGCGGATATACTAATACCCTACCCTGCCCATCTGGAAATATTGGTTCAAACCCTTCGTTACCGGGTGAAAGATGCTTCTTATTTGCATTTATTGCGGTTCTTTCTTCATGAGTATTCTAATTGTAACAGTCTTATTATTACAAATAAATCTATTTCCATTTTTTCAAAAAGTAATCCGAGATTTTTTTTATTCCTATATAATTCTTATATATGTGAATACGAATCCATCTTCCTTTTTCTCCGTAACCAATCTTCTCATTTACGATTAACATCTTCTGGAGTCCTTTTTGAACGACTCTGTTTATATAGAAAAATAGAACATTTTGCCGAAGTCTTTGCTAATGATTTTCCGGTCATCCCATGCTTTCTCAAGGATCCTTTCATGCATTATGTTAGATATCAAGGAAAATCAATTCTGGCTTCCAAAGACACACCTCTTCTAATGAATAAATGGAAATCTTACCTTGTCAATTTATGGCAATGTCATTTTGATGTATGGTCTCACGCGGCAAGTATCCGTATAAACCAATTATCCAAGCATTCCCTCGATTTTTTGAGTTACTTTTCAAGTCTTCGACGAAATCCTGCAGTGGTGCGGAATCAAATGCTAGAAAATTCATTTCTACTAAATAATGCTCCCAATAAACTCGATACAATAGTTCCAATTATTCCTCTGATTGGATCATTGGCTAAAGCGAAATTTTGTAACGCAGTAGGGCATCCAATTAGTAAGCTG